TGGGATGGCGAAATGAACCTGAAATCAATTCATCTATTCTGATAAATCACGAACAAACGCTACGACTGAAATAGAGATTGCAAGAGTAAATATTCGTCCGCGAAAACTTTCTTTTTTTGGTAAACTTGGATAAAGGACAAAATAAAATAAAGATTTATTCGAAAGTTAGAAAAAAACTATTTTTTATAAAAATGTTATAATATATAATATCTATTCAAATGAATTGAAATTCAATTTTGAATCCTTTTATTCGCGAGGAGCTGGATGAGAAGAAACTCTCACGTCCAGTTCTGTAGTAGAGATGGAATTCCGAAACAACCATCAACTATAACCCCAAAAGAACTAGATTCCGTAAACAACATAGAGGAAGAATGAAGGGAATATCTTATCGAGGTAATCATATTTGTTTCGGTAAATATGCTCTTCAGGCACTTGAACCTGCTTGGATCACATCTAGACAAATCGAAGCAGGTCGACGAGCAATGACACGAAATGCGCGCCGTGGTGGAAAAATATGGGTCCGTATATTTCCAGACAAACCAGTTACAGTAAGACCGGCTGAAACACGTATGGGTTCTGGGAAAGGATCCCCCGAATATTGGGTAGCTGTTGTTAAACCAGGACGAATACTATATGAAATGGGTGGAGTAACCGAAAATATAGCTAAACGGGCTATTTTAATAGCAGCATCCAAAATGCCTATACGAACTCAATTTATTATTTCGGGATAAAAATGTAGAACCGACAGAAATGAGTCTTGGGGATGAAACAAAACCGCAGGTTTCTTTTTTTGGACAAACAATATTTCTTTTATTTTCTTCATCCTTTGCATTGAAAGAATAGACTAAAAATTTGATATGATTCAACCTCAGACCCATTTAAATGTAGCGGATAACAGCGGGGCTCGAGAATTGATGTGTATTCGAATCATAGGAGCTAGCAATCGTCGATATGCTCATATTGGTGACGTTATTGTTGCTGTGATCAAAGAAGCAGTACCAAATATGCCCCTAGAAAAATCAGAAGTAGTCAGAGCTGTAATTGTTCGTACCTGTAAAGAACTTAAACGTGACAGCGGTATGATAATACGATATGATGACAATGCTGCAGTTGTGATTGATCAAGAAGGAAATCCAAAAGGAACTCGAATTTTTGGTGCAATCCCCCGGGAATTGAGACAATTAAATTTTACTAAAATAGTTTCATTAGCTCCCGAAGTATTATAAAATAAAATGAGATCGTGATATCTTTGGGATATTTGAAAGAAATAGATTAAGAACTAGATTAATTCGTAGATTGTGTCTCACGCATATATCTTGAAAAATTCATATTCATAAACCAATAAAAAACATGTTGATTATATCCAATTTTGAGGCACCAATAATTTTAGTTTATCATGGGTAGAGACACTATTGCTGAGATAATAACCTCTATACGAAATGCTGATATGGATAGAAAAAGAGTTGTTCGCATAGCATCTACTAATATTACCGAAAATATTGCTAAAATACTTTTCCGAGAAGGTTTTATCGAAAACGTCAGAAAACATCAAGAAAAAAACAAATATTTTTTGGTTTTAACCCTGCGACATAGAAGGAATAGGAAAAGACCCTATACAAATTTTTTAAATTTAAAACGGATCAGTCGACCCGGTCTACGAATCTATTCTAACTCTCAACGAATTCCTAGAATTTTAGGTGGGATGGGGATTGTAATTCTTTCTACTTCTCGAGGTATAATGACAGACCGGGAGGCTCGACTAGAAGGAATCGGCGGAGAAATTTTGTGTTATATATGGTAATCCTTTTAATATCCAAATGGGATCCGAAAACTCTTCCTATTTGTAAAAAAAAAAAGAAAGGGAATGAGTTGTCTAATATCGTTTCTCCTCCCTTAGTTGATACTTCAAGGGGGCTTGGCCTGGAATGAAAGAACAAAAGTGGATTCATGAAGGTTTAATTACGGAATCGCTTCCCAACGGCATGTTCCGGGTTCGGTTAGATAATGAAGATCTGATTCTAGGTTATGTTTCAGGAAAGATCCGACGTAGTTTTATACGGATACTGCCGGGAGATAAAGTCAAAATTGAAGTAAGTCGTTATGATTCAACCAGAGGACGTATAATTTATCGACTTCGAAACAAGGATTCGAAAGATTAGGTGGTTTTTATTCAATACGATTCGAGATGAAAAATTTCAATAAACTTATTTTCTACCAAGAAGTAGATTCAGAATTAAGATAAGGAATAACAAATATGAAAATAAGAGCTTCCGTTCGTAAAATTTGTGAAAAATGTCGACTAATCCGTAGACGAGGGCGCATTATAGTAATTTGTTCCAACCCGAGACATAAACAAAGACAAGGATAATTAAACTCACAAAAGGGCTCAACGTACAAATAAAGAATCTGTTTTTACATGAAATGGATATATCCATATATTTATGACTCATATTTATGAGATGATACAATATGGCAAAAGCTATACCGAGAACTGGTTCAC